TTTTATGAAATACAAGATGCTTATTGAAACATAAGAAACGAATCTTCACTTCTATAACTTGAGATATCTAAGGACTACTTGTATGTTCTGCTCTAGATCAAACAGAGTAATTGATGTCCCACTGGTACTACGAGTGGATAAAAAAATAACCGACAAATCAAATTAAGAATTCATTGAGATTCAAAAAAGTTTTCTTTTAGATTAGCTAAGAACCGATAGAATGAACTAAAAAGTTCGGTATCATGAACTTTGTACCGCGCATACATCAATTGCTTACTTAGATGGGCCCCAGCAATTTATGAGGAAATGAAGAAATTGAAAAAGATATGAGAAGGGATTCGATTCTATTTGTACTAGATCGGAAATGAATCTTATCTATTTTCATCCTTTAATCCCCCAAACTCTACTTTTTGTAGTTTGGGGTGTTTCAACTAACTAGTTTAACCTTTTGGAATATGTCTGAAGTAGTAATATTCACTTTGCATGAGAAGAGACACAATATGAACAAATAAATAAAAAAAAAAAAAGAAAATATAATCAATTTATAAACAAACTATCTACCCATCTATATCTATAAAATAGATGGGGTAGACCGCATGATAACTAGATAAAAAATTGACTTATGTGGCAAGATCTCGGTTATTAATGAATATGTGTATCGATGCATATTGGTTAATGTATAGACATACATACTCATCAAAAAATGATATGCCAGGAACCAGATTTGAACTGGTGACACGAGGATTTTCAGTCCTCTGCTCTACCAGCTGAGCTATCCCGACTATTCCCTTTTCTGGTGCATCATCTCCTCATTTTACTAGATAACTTGGGTTTATGTCAATTAAAGGTATTACAAAGTCTTATTGAGTTACCGGAATTTATTGGGCCTTCAAAAAAAGGGACTTTGTCCATTAGTTTTAGTACGAATAATGATATGGATTGTGAATTACTCAAAATAAGTACTCTACTCCTTATTCAAAAATATTCATTTGTACGTATATCCTATATTATGATAAGACTTGGGATTGGGATATGATAAAAGCATTTCTGTTCGGGTCGATCCATTTAATTTTGAAAAGAAAAAAAGGAGGACCATAACCACCTTCAAACCATTAATAAAAAAAAAGATAACTAGTTAGGGAGTGAAATAAGCTTTTGGGGATAGAGGGACTTGAACCCTCACGATTTTTAAAGTCGACGGATTTTCCTCTTACTATAAATTTCATTGTTGTCAATATTGACATGTAGAACGGGACTCTATCTTCATTCTCATCCGATTAATCAGTTCTTCAAAAGATCTATCAGATTTTGGAGTGGATGATTTGATGAATGAATATTTGATTCTTTTTTTTTTTTTAATTTGGAATCGATTCACAAGAATTCTTCCATTTTCGTTTCTGATATAAATTTCATATTCATATATTATATATATAATTCAAAAAAAAAAAATATATATAATTCAAAAAAAAAAAAAAATACAGATTCGGGTTGTTATTAATCATTTGATATAGTTTAGTACGTATATGCTTCACCCTCTTTTGGATTGGAGTTTTGATGGAAGAATTCTTATAACAACACAGTCAACCCCATTTGTTAGAACAACTTCCTTTGAGTCTCTGCACCTATCCTTTTTTTATTGCTTTTTTAACCCTTCCTAAATTACTAAATTATTAAAGTAAACCCTTTTTTTTGGGGGGTTGAAAAAAAGGAGTTGGCTCAGGATTGCCCATTTTTATTAATTCCAGGGTTTCTCTGAATTTGAAAGTTTTCACTTAGTAGGTTTCCATACTAAGGCTCAAGCCAATTAAGTCCGTAGCGTCTACCGATTTCGCCATATCCCCTTTCTTTTGTTTTAAGATTAGGATCTCAATGTGATGTCCTTCCCCTTTATTTGTTCATTTATGCCAGAACTCTCGAATTCCTTAGATTTGATATGGATTACTATACCAAAGGGTGTTTCTTTTCTCTTTTGTCTATCTTCTTTAATCTCTATCGGAAGCCTATATTTGATTGGTCTAATCAGAAATGATTCTATCATTTCTGTAGCTACAATTCAATACGGGTGGATATATACAATATATATCCTCCTCCCCTTTCAGTTTCCCATGTAATTTGTAATACTCAAAGGGTCGATTCTTTGTTTTTCATCTTAGTCTCTGAATAAAAGCATAAGAAAAAAATATCTTAATATGATCTTAATATGATATTAAGATTAGGTTTTCTTAGGGCAGACTTCTCTAACTAAAATGAAATTTTTATTTTTTATTTATTAGAATTATATAATTAATATTAAAATTAATATAATTCTTTTTATTAGATTTTAATATATTTCTTTATTCTATTAAATTTTAATTATAAAATTATAAAATTTCATTTTTTTTTCAATTTCGATTTGAAACGAATTTCATATCCCTAACTAAATAGAAATAAGAAATAGAATTTCCTATTCATATATTCATATAGAATTTCTAAATTGAATAGAATCTAATTGTTCTAGACGAAAAATAGAAATATTATCTAGAAATGAAAAAGGTAAAAAGAAAGTAAATGCAATATCAATATTTCTATTTATTTGAAATTCATATTAGAAAACAAACGAATAAAAATGAATAGTTAATAGCTAAGCCTAAAATATAAAATCAAATATAGTTTATTGAATTACTATACTATGCATATAGAATTTCTGTGAGCCTGCTTAGCTCAGAGGTTAGAGCATCGCATTTGTAATGCGATGGTCATCGGTTCGACTCCGATAGCCGGCTTTTTCTTTATTTTTTCGATTTTTTTCTTTTATCTTACTTACATATTTTAATACAAAAATTCTATTATATAATAGAAAAATGGGTTCGTATATGATATTTATACAATTCATCTGATTATTTATTTTATTTATTGAGATACAATACTTCCAATACTTTAGGAGATTTTACTTCATTTAGTTCAGTTTTAATTTAGGTTTATTTTTTAAAATGAAATATAAATATATAAATGAGAAATAGAAAGAAATTATTTTCTTAATTTATGATTAATTAAAAAAAAAAAAAAAAGGAGTCTTTATGTCGCGTTACCGAGGGCCTCGTTTCAAAAAAATACGTCGTCTAGGGGCTTTGCCTGGACTAACTAATAAAAGGCCTAGAGCCGGAGGTGATCTTAAAAACCAATCGCGTTCCGGGAAAAGGTCTCAATATCGTATTCGTCTAGAAGAAAAACAAAAATTACGTTTTCATTATGGTATTACAGAACGACAATTACTTAAATACGTGCGTATCGCTAGAAAAGCAAAAGGGTCAACAGGGCAGGTTTTACTACAATTACTTGAAATGCGTTTGGATAATATCCTTTTTCGATTGGGTATGGCTCCGACTATTCCTGGAGCCCGCCAATTAGTTAACCATAGACATATTTTAGTTAATGGTCGTATAGTAGATATACCAAGTTATCGTTGCAAACCCCAAGATACTATTATGGCGAGGGACGAACAAAAATCCAGAGCTCTAATTCAAAATTATCTGGATTCATCCCCCCGCGAGGAATTGCCGAAACATTTGACTCTTCACCCATTCCCATATAAAGGATTAGTCAATCAAATAATAGATAGTAAGTGGGTTGGTTTGAAAATAAATGAATTGTTAGTGGTCGAATATTATTCTCGTCAAACTTAACCCTAAAAAAAAAAGAAAAGAGTTCGGACAATTTGGCCCCGTTCTTTCGCCAAAGTAAATTCATTTAAGGTTTAAAGTCAGAGGTTTGATCCGGATTTTCTCCCACTCATATATCCTACCCCGTCCCGCATTTTTCCGATTCATGTATCATAGATCGGCAGAAAGATTTTCACTCCTTGGCCATTCTTTCCATTACGTACTGCAGCAAGTAGAAATAGAATATATCAAAAAAGAAGAACCTAACTGTTAGGTTCTAATAATGGTATTTTTTGTTGTTTGATTTGTTATTTGTTACAGTTCGCGATGTTCACCAATTAGGTGAAATGTACGGAGAGAGAGGGATTCGAACCCTCGGTAAACAAAAGCCTACATAGCAGTTCCAATGCTACGCCTTCAACCACTCGGCCATCTCTCCTACACAATACAAGAATGATTCTGACTCAGAAACCGAAGAAATAGCGAGACATAACTCGAATTCGTATTTAGATTCTATTTAAATAGAATTTTTATTTCGATTTTTGTTTGGTTTGGATAGGTACGACCAAATAGACCGGATTAAATCAATGAATTGGAACGAATTGACTGATTAAGCGGTTTATGTTTTTTAGACCATGTATGATTAATGAATACTCTTCAACCATAGTTCTATTTCGATTTAGACTACAATTCAAAAAAAATTAGAAAATTCCTTTCTAGTTTTCAAGTTCTCACCAACAAATCCCCTATCTCAGCGATCTATTCCAAATGAATTCTCCCAGGGATATTTCTATTTGATTGTAGAGTGTATACTTGACATGGACACAACAAGAAGAAATGGTTATTCTATTTCCATCATAGAGTGATTATTCGATTGTTTTTCTTTTTCTCTTTGGATACCCTTCCTCTTTAGATCATATTTTTATTGATTCTTGAAAAACGGGTAAGGTAATTTGAGTATTGGATTGAAATGAAAAAATTATTAACTTAACTTAATAAGTTAAGTTTATGTAGTAGTAGAAGGTTCGTATCTTTAATTTAAATTTATTTGGATTTTGTTTGGAAATGAATCTGTTTTTATGTTACTTCGTACTGTACAAATTCTTTGTTTGTGGAATTGTTTTCCCACAAGGGGCAATTATAGAATGGATTGATACTTATGCCAAGATCACGGATAAATGGAAATTTTATTGATAAGACCTTTTCAATTGTGGCCAATATCTTACTACGAATAATTCCGACAACTTCAGGGGAAAAAGAGGCATTTACTTATTATAGAGATGGTGTGATTTGATTCTTTTTTTTTTTTTTAGTTAATTTTCCTGCTCCTAGTTTTATGAGAAAAGCACACGATTCGGGATAGAAAGAAAAAAAAAATATTTTTAATTTTAATTTATAGAAAGAAACCTACGCTTGGTGAAGGTGAAGTTTAGAAATAGAACAATTCCTTCTGTCGTGTATCCCCGATTGATGCAACCTCAGATACTATGCTTCAGTTCTCGATTTTAGTATTGAGCGAAAGGTTACTCCTATGTGTTCTGTATTACAGGTGAATCCTATAATATAGTATAAAATAATAGGTGGCATAGGGGAAGAAGCACTACATCTAGCAATCGACAACATGAAAGCTTTGTTAAAAATTACTTACCCCTTTTCTTATCTGGATTGGGACTAACAAAAACAAAAATGGTTGGGACAACAAACATCCATCTCGTTCGTACATTGGATACCCATATAACCATCGAAGGCTGTTGAAGTGACTATTTCCTGGAAATTAGGAGGCGTTGAGGACAAAGGAATTGTTGGAGTTATCTTTTTTATTTAGTATCAAGACGTTTGATGTTAGTAAAAGCTCTTACGCAAAAAGGTTGGCTAGAGATTTTTTGTAAAAACACTAGCCCCACTCAGTTCATAATGAGAATATTTCAACCCCCCTTTTTGATTTCATGTATTTTTTATTTATTTTCATTATGCATATTAAGGGAGGAGCCGTATGAGATGAAAATTTCACGTACGGTTCTGGAACGGAGATTCTTTGAATCGAATGACGACCGTAACGGATGTCAGCTCAATCAGAAGGAAATTATGCAGAAGCTTTACAGAATTATTATGAAGCTATGCGATTAGAAATCGATCCCTACGATCGAAGTTATATACTCTATAATATAGGCCTTATCCACACAAGTAATGGAGAACATACAAAAGCTTTAGAATATTATTTTAGGGCACTAGAACGAAACCCATTCTTACCACAAGCTTTTAATAATATGGCGGTGATCTGTCATTACGTGCGGCTATCTCCACTATAGAAAGAAAACGGAAGACAAAATCTGCTAGTAAATACTAACAAACAAAATAGGCTCGCTACATACGCATCGTCCAAAACAACGATTTTATGAGCTGTAGCAAAGACAGAAACTTCCTAGAAGTCAAAATAGAAAGAAACAAGATATGCCTATATACTTTTTCTATGTCTATGGATAAAAAGATCTAATTGATAAAAAGGAAGCACCGTAAAGATTAATTAATGAGGTTTTTTACCAATACATTAAGAAAAGAACTGCTTACTTATACCTATATATAAGGTAGATAAAAGTTAGGAATTAACTTCTGTAATAGAGTTGATCCGCTAAGGTATTGAGCGGCGGTGTAGAATCAGATCCCAAAGATAGTAAGTCTTTCTTACTTATGGAAAGCCTTTTTCAAAGATTCTATAATAAGTTTCGATATGATCGACATGAAACCGAGATAGTTACCTTGCCGAAAATATTAACAATAGGAATAAATACCTATAGCTTTATTTTTCTGCAGGTGGGAGAAAAGATAAAACTGATTATTAATCAATATGAAACAATATGAAAGTTTGAAACTCATGTGATTAACCTCTTTTGGTTACCCCGAATAGTGGGATAGATCTATAAGAAATCTCATTCAGTTTGAAGGGTAAAAAAGATACCAAAAGAATTGACTGCGGAGCCGTATGAGGTAGGAAACTCTCAAGTACGGTTCTAAGGGAAGGAATTGATCTACCTATTCCGACCGAGGAGAACAGGCCATTCGACAGGGAGATTCTGAAATTGCGGAGGCTTGGTTCAACCAAGCTGCTGAGTATTGGAAACAGGCTATAACGCTTACTCCTGGGAATTATATTGAAGCGCATAATTGGTTGAAGATCACGGGACGTTTTGAATAACAGACTCAATATTTTGATAATTTTTTGAGTTGTTAGAATTCATCCTGGTCCATTTAGTAAAAGAAAATGGAATCAGTCCTCTGGGAAGAACCGATCAAAGAATTTCATTATATCCTTTCTCAGATCATTCTAGTTTGTCTGGTATTTCGTAGGGATAAAGAATACACAGATACAGTAGAGAATTGATTGATTGCTTTTTTTTCTTATCTTAATTTTTTTTTTCTTATCTTAAAAAGAAAAAAAAAATATTTTAATCATAATTAATTAGAAATATTTCATAAATATTTCTAATTAATTTATTTTTATTTTCGATATATTATATATTATTCTAATATAAAAATATAAAAAAATCTTCGAATAACTAAATACCGGAATGTTTCTTTGTAATGGCTAACGACTGTTTATGTGATTTGGAATATTGAGAATAGAGTAATAGAGTCTTTTTGAATAGAATTTAGAGTAATTCATATTTTCTATATAAAATATTAGGCATTGAATACCTTCTAATTGAGATAGGAATATGATAAATTACACAAAAAAATCGTTTTTACCTTAATCCAAAAAATCCAAAAACCAGCAAAGGGTTTAGAATATGGAAAAAAGGTCCGTTGAGCGCCCCGCGTCTATGTCATAATAGATCCGAACACTTGCCCTGGATCGACTTCCAGA